ATATTGTAGGTCCAGGTTCATTAAATATAACCTTGTTAACTGCCTGTTTTATCAGCATGGTATTTACAATGCAAATAGCAAAGGAATTTTTATATCTTGACGCGGATAGTGCAATTGGTGCTGTTATAATTATTGCATTTACTAGAGAATTATCTCCAGTTTTAACAGCAGTGATCATAGCAGGTAAAATAGGGTCTTCTTTTACTGCGGAAATTGCGACGATGGAAACTACTGAACAAATTGATGCTTTGTATTTGTTAAATACTAATCCAATAGACTATTTAATTTTTCCAAAGGTAGCAGCTTGCTGTATTATGTTACCGATATTAACTACGATATCATTATCTACAAGTATTGCAATCAGCATATTTGTGGCTTTTATCATGTATGATATACCATCTAGTATTTTTTTAAAGTCTGCTTTTAAAGCATTATCTATGGCTGATTTTTTAAATTCTTTAGAAAAATCGTTGTGCTTTGGAATCATTATTTCATTTATTAGCTGTCAATGGGGTTTAAATAGTCATGGAGGAGCCAAAGGAGTCGGAAATGCAACAACTTCATCAGTTGTCACTATTCTTTTAACAATTTTTATTACTGACTTCATCTTATCTTATTTCATGTTTCAAACTACAGGTAGCTCCATTGCTCAAGCGAATAATATTTAAAAATAAGCTAGTTGAAAATAAGAAAATGTTTTCTTCTCCAACTAAATATATTTTGACATTTATATCTTTAATATCAAGACTTGTCGGTGCACTTGTAGATAATTTTAAAAAATGGTGGTCTGATATTACACTTCAGACAAGGTTAATGGCTATGACTACTTTAATGGTCTCGTTATTAATGAGTAGTCTAACTTTCTGGACGTTAACTAGTATTCAACAAGAAACTCGCTTAATAGATAATCGTTTTGGAAAAGATCTGAGCTTACTTCTAGCTGTTAATATTACTCCCATTCTTGAAGCTGATAATTATCTGCAATTACAACAATTTATTGAACATTTTTATCTAAGCACCTCAAGCATTCGTTATATTCTCGTATTTAATGCTGACGGACAGATTTACTACAGTATTCCTTTTTCTTCAGAAACAGCAGTTAATCTTTTTTCTATAAGTGAATATAATTGCTTACGCAATGAAAATTATTATTTTTCCAATACTCCTATTGTCAATACTCCTAATAAATTACAAGGGGAAATTATAGATGTCATCATTCCTCTCAGTAAAGAAAAAAAATTACTAGGCATTCTTAATGTCGGAATTAATTCAAATCCAACGCTAACTACTTCATCTCAATTAACTAGAGATGTTAGCATAGCCGTCTTTGTCTCAATTTGGCTAATGGTTATTCTTGGAGCTGCATTTAATGCTTTTACAATTACAAAACCAATTAGGGAATTACTGACAGGTGTGAAGAATATTGCTTCTGGAGATTTTCACCAGAGAATCAGTCTTCCTTTCGGTGGAGAATTAGGTGCTTTAATTTTCAATTTTAATGAAATGGCAGAAAGACTGGAGAAATATGAGCAGCAAAATGTTGAAAAATTAACATCCGAAAAAGCTAAGCTAGAAACATTGGTTTCAACCATTGCAGATGGAGCCATTTTGTTAGATAAAGACTTGAGAGTTATTTTAGTTAATAGAACAGCCATTGAAAATTTCGGGTGGGAGGGGAAAGATATTGCAGGATCAATTATTATTGACTATTTGCCCAAAGACATTAATCAGCAACTATTTCCTGTACTTAATGATATTGTTAGAAAAAATTTTTTAGAACAATCTGTTTGTGAAACACAAGAAATTTGTATTAAACTTCAAAAAAACTACAAGAAAACTTTTCGTGTTTTACTAACCACTGTGCTAGATCATAAGTATAGTATATTAAAGGGTATTGCTATGACTATACAAGACAGAACACGGGAAGTTGAGTTGAATGAGGTCAAGAATCAATTTATCAGTAATGTATCTCATGAGTTGAGGACACCCTTGTTTAATATTCGATCTTTCTTAGAAACGTTATATGAATATCACGATTCTTTAGATGATGCACAAAAATTAGAGTTTTTAGCTATAGCAAATAAAGAGACAGAAAGATTAACACGTTTAGTTAATGATGTTCTAGATTTATCCCGATTGGAGTCTGATCAGGAGTATCCGCTACAAGCCACAGATTTAGTGTCGGCAATAGAACAAACAATTAGGACATATCAGCTATCAGCGAAAGATAAAAAAATTGATTTTTATATTGACATTGAAAAAAATTTGCCATGTGTTCTGGGTAATTATAGTCTCATTTTACAAATACTAGCGAATTTAATCGGCAATTCTTTAAAGTTTACTCATCCTAATGGTATTATTGTGCTAAGAACATATCGAATTAAGACTTCGAATATAGAAACTGAGTTTCATAGTTTCTATACTGAGAAAGTTCGCGTCGAAATATGCGACAATGGGATTGGAATATCAAAAAAAAACCAAGAACGTATATTTGCTCGTTTCTTACGCATAGAAAATTATGTACATACGCTTGAAGGCACAGGACTGGGTCTGTCAATTGTAAAGAATATTATTCAAAAACATAACAGTGAAATTCATCTCTACAGTGAATTAAAAAATGGTAGCTGCTTTTTCTTTGATCTTGTAGTCGCACAAAATGAATAAATTTTTAATTTTAAAGTTAGATCCCAGATAATAGACAAATATAAATTTGATAAAAAAAATATTTCGTAAATCAGAAATTTTATTATGAATTGAGCTACTATACTGTAGTAATATTTGATTATATATTATTAGCTATAAAAAACAATTTTTAGTAGGAGGTACTGTATATGTCGGGAGGCTCAACAGGAGAACGTCCCTTTTCTGACATTATTACGAGTGTTCGTTATTGGGTAATCCATAGTATTACTATTCCAGCTTTGTTCGTAGCAGGTTGGCTATTTGTTAGTACTGGATTAGCATATGATGTTTTTGGAACACCTCGTCCTAACGAGTATTTTACACAAGATCGTCAACAAGTTCCACTAGTTAACGATAGATTTAATGCCAAGCAAGAGCTAGAAGATTTAACGAAGGGCATATAATAAAGGAGAAATTAATGACTAAGGGCAATGCAAATCAACCGGTTTCTTACCCAATCTTTACATTTAGATGGCTTGCTATACACGGATTAGCAATTCCTACTGTATTTTTCTTAGGCGCGATTACATCTATGCAATTTATTCAAAGATAGGAGGTTAGAATGAGTGGTCCTAACCCTAATAAGGAACCTGTAGACTTAAATCGAACTTCTCTTTTCTGGGGTCTACTTTTAATATTTGTTCTGGCTGTACTATTTTCTAGCTATTTCTTCAACTAACTTTTTGTTTGGCCAGTAGTATAAGAGGGCAAAATTAAAAACCAAAGATATTAAAGCAACTAACAGGAAATAAATTATGGCTGGAACTGGAAGAATACCTCTGTGGCTAGTTGCTACAGTTGGTGGTATGGCGGCAATTACCGTACTAGGAATTTTTATATATGGATCTTACTCTGGAGTCGGTTCTTCATTATAAATATAACAACAGAAAAGATTATCTTTAAGCAGTTAATAATGTATTAACTTCTAAGCTGTATTTTAGTTTTTACTAAAATACAGCTTAAAGTTTAATGCGTTTAAATATAATTTTTATCTATGCAATTGTTTCTTTTTCTATATAAATAAAAAGCAACGCCATGCTTAAAGCTGGAAATATTAAACCAACTAAAGGTACTAGTATTGAAGGTAAATAAGCTGCTGTCATAAGTTCCTTATTAAATTAAGTAATATACTGTCATTCTAAGTTAAACTATAGAGAAAAGTATAAATTATTAACTAATTAATACAAAATCGTAATGATATATTTGAGTACCAAGATAACTACAATTGATATTACGTTACTTTTTTAGCGGTATTATGAAACACTAGTTATTTTTTATTTGAATAAACTGTAATTCCACACCGAATACATAATAAACTAAATTAAATAGAGAATACTTTATTGAGAAAATTAACTGTTTATTAGAACTAAATGTATTATTAATTGTTGTGATAATAATCTACAAGGTGAAGAAGAGAATTAATAATAAAAAAACAAAATCTCATAAATACTATTAATGGGGCCATATTAATGAAGAAACAAAATGTGATATCTTTTTCTGATAATTTAGAAGCTATGAGAAAGTTCTCTGAAACTTACGCAAAACGCACAGGTACTTTTTTTTGTGCCGATAACAGTGTAACTGCAGTTGTTATAGAAGGCCTTGCAAGACATAAAGATCAATATGGTGCTCCTCTTTGTCCTTGCAGACACTACGAAGATAAAAAAGCTGAAATTTCAGCTACGTATTGGAATTGCCCATGCGTACCTATGAGAGAGCGAAAAGAATGTCACTGTATGCTGTTCTTAACTCCAGACAATGAGTTTGCAAGCAATTTACAAGAAATAGATAAAAATACATTGTTGGACAAAATATCATAATCAATCTAACATAATTAGCTTTGTCGAATTAAAGAGTTCGGTATTGTTTCAATAGAAACATTAGTATTTTAACAAATAACAAAAAATATTAGTAGTTAATAAATAGCTTCAAAAAGCACAATCATTACACTTTCTTTAATTATACTAATAAATCCCTAGACAAAGTATATCTAGGGATTTATTGGAATTATACTGATGAAAAGTACCCTAAACAATGTAAAAACTACAAGAATCTGATTATCAAGATATTTATATATTATTAATACTAGATAATTTAACAATCTAAGTCATATTGCTTATAGCAACACAAGTAGAGAAAATTCAGGTATTTACTACTCTACTACAGGTTGCCTCTTTTTAGTGATAATAAAATTATTACAGCGGGTCCAACCAAAACTATAACACCTAGAGACACAAGCTGAGCTATTACTTGCCAATTAATCATAATTTTATTGCCTAAATATAAAATTCAGAGTTTCAAGTTTAGGTATAAGCCTAATAAAATCTGCTGTTACAAGAATATATTATTACTAAATATTCTTTTATGTTAGATATATAGTAAAATTTTAAGTTTTTTTTGTAATTGACTTATGCAGCTAACGAAGTTTCAACCTGGGCCTGCAGTTCTCCCTTTTCAAAAAGTTCTAGCATAATATCAGAGCCACCTATGAATTCTCGATTAATATACAATTGTGGAATTGTAGGCCAGCTAGAATATTCTTTTATCGCTTGACGAATGCTTTCATTTTCTAAAATATCATACGTAAAGTAATCAATATTAAGAGTATTTAAAATTTGAATAGCTGTGTTAGAAAAACCACACATGGGCATTAACTTGCTACCTTTCATAAATAAAATAATTTTATGATCCCTCAAAAGTTGATCAATTATCTTTTTAGCTTCTGTATCCATACAATAAATTTATTTAGAATATTATTTATAGATAGCGTAGCACGAAATGCTTGCCACCGCACTGTCAAGACTATGACTCAGAATTAGACATACCAGCATATAACCAGACACCATTAATTCCCAAAATATAATTTTTTATTTTTACAGTAATTAAGATATTCTGGTTAATAAAAGTTATCATATCGCTAATTTCTTTTGAATTAGGATTAAAGTTAAGATTTGATATACAGAAGGATCTAAGAACTCTACTTTGTAGAGATATATGTAAAAGCTTTAATGCAATATAATTTACCGCAACTAATTCTGCATGCTGAACGACAGCGCAAATACGCGTAGACTCTTGCTCTAGAAAATCTGTATCTGATGTTATAAGACTGGACAATGAATGACACTTTTCTTCAAAATTAGGCTGTAGATAAGACTTAATATATGGTATTAACTCTTGTCTCAATCTATTTCTTAACATAATATAATTATAATTAGATCTATCAATCCATATAGGAAGATGGTATTTTCTACAAAACCAACTTGTCTCAGATCGATAAAAATTAAGGATAGGACGAATAAGATAAACAGATTGCAATAATTTAATCGACCATGTGATGCTCGATAAGCCATCTAAACTAGTACCTCTACATAAATTACTGATTAAAGTTTCAGCCTTATCTGTCGCTGTATGAGCTAACACAATTTTTGTAAAATTATTCTTATGAGCCACATCCATTAATGTTGCATAACGCCATTTTCTACTAGCTTCTTCCGTACTTAAATAATCAGGGCACTCAAAATAATATAAAGAAAGACTATGAAGCTTTGCATAGATAAAGACTTGTCTTGAAGCTAACATAGAATCAGGACGCCATCGATGGTCAAAATGTATTAAAGCAATTCTCCACTGGTAAATATGCCTAAAGTCATACAATAATTTTACCAAAGTTAGGGAATCTTGCCCACCCGAGAATGAAACTAGTAGAGAGGAACGAGGTTTTAATAACTGTTTTAGCTCTAATGTAGAAACAAATTTTTTATGCAATGATGAATGTAAAGGCATAAATGTAATGACTGGGTCCTCAAATTAATAAATTCACTACATTATATATACACTTGCTATTTAAGATATAGCTATGTTATTTGTTTTGTAGTAGAATAGAGGGTCGCTAACTCAATGGTAGAGTACTCGGCTTTTAACCGAATAGTTCCGGGTTCGAGTCCCGGGCGGCCTATACAAAAGATATTTGTATTTATTAAAGTCTAACTGATATTATGAATACCATAGTATGATTATTAATATTCAAATACATTTTTTATGAGTGCAATTTCTTCTGTCTTTAAAAAACTTGGTAAACAATGTGCTTTAATTCCGTTTATTACTGCTGGAGATCCAAATTTAGTATCTACTAATGAAGCCATTCAAATTTTAGATCAATATGGAGCAGATATTATAGAATTAGGACTACCTTATTCTGACCCACTAGCTGACGGACCTATCATACAAGCTGCTTCAAATCGGGCCCTTAAACAGGGCGTTAATCTCAATGATATTTTAGCTATGGTAAAAATAGTAAATACTAAGATACAAGCTCCTATTGTTCTATTTACTTACTATAATCCTGTTCTAAATTTAGGAATTAATAATTTTATTAATGCTATTAGCAATGCAGGTATTAAAGGTCTATTAATTCCTGATTTACCTATTGAAGAATCAGAATATATAATATCAGTGTGTCAATCATTCAATATTGAACTTATCTTGTTACTCGCTCCAACAAGCTCAATAGAAAGAATTCACAAAATCATTAAACAGGCCCCAGGATGTATTTATTTGGTTAGTACAACTGGTGTTACCGGGCAAAAATCTGAATTAACGTTGCAACTGAAAGAATTGACAAACACAATTAAAAGAATAACAAAAAAATCTATTATTCTAGGATTTGGTATATCTACAACAGATCAAATTGAAGAGATCAGGAACTGGAATATTGATGGAATAGTTATTGGTAGTGCATTTGTCAAAAGACTAGCTAGTAGTTTACCTAAGGATGGACTTGACGAAATTAAATATTTTTGCACAACTGCTAAAAATGTTATAGAATCTTAATATTTTTACTGCTTTCATACCCCCAGGGGAATTCGAATCCCCGTTACCTCCGTGAAAGGGAGATGTCCTAGGCCTCTAGACGATGGGGGCAAGTAGTTCTAATAATAAGAAGATACCGAAGTTTACACAAACTGTCAACTAGTAAATTAAACTTTAGTTTATGTAAGATTCATAATTTAATCATGTTTTATCATTAGACGAGACCTCAAAATAGCGTAGACTACTGTATGTTTTACATGCGTAATCATTTCAATAAATAGATTAAATGCTTCATTTTTATATTCCACTAAAGGATCTTGCTGTCCATAACTTCTCCATCCAATAGAGTCCCGAAGAGCACCCATTTTTTGAAGATGATCTTTCCAAGCATTATCAATTTGCTGCAATAGATAATACTTTTCTAGTTGCCTGATTAGACCAGGTTTTATTTGTTCTAAATATGCTTCTCTTAAATCGTAGTTAATACGAACTTGTTCAATTATCCATTTTTTTAATTCATTTGAATCTGAATACAAGTCTTTGGATATAAAAAAGATGTCTGTTGCGTTTAATAAATATTTAATCTTTGTATTTAAATTTACAAAACTATTATTATTTTCTTTAGACGTTGACCAAAAATTTACAATATCATCAATTGTACTCTCTGCATATTGAAGTACACAATCTCTTGGATACGCAGACTCTAATATTCTTCTTCTCTCTGCATAGATGGCCTGTCTTTGGCTATTTAGAACTTGATCATACTCAAAAACTTGCTTACGAGTATCATAAAAATAGGCTTCTACTTTTTTTTGAGCAGCTTCCAAGCTTTTACTGAGTAATGTTGATTCCATTGGAGTATCATTATCAACATTTAATGCTTGCATTAAGTCAGCAATTTTATTGCCACCAAAAATTCTAAGTAAATTATCTTCTACACTCAAGAAAAATCTAGAAGAACCAGGGTCTCCTTGACGACCTGCTCGGCCTCTAAGCTGATTATCAATTCGTCGTGATTCATGCCTTTCGGTGCCGATAACATGTAATCCACCTGCTTGAGTAACATATTGTTTCTCTTTAATAAATACAGCTTCATATTCTTTAAATATTATTTGATAGGCTTGGCGTAATTGTATTTCAATTTTGCTATTAATTGTAACTTGTTCGCATGCTATAGATATTTTTTTTTCAAGCTCCAGGTTAGAAAGATCAGCATCACTTAAATCTTTTTCAAGAATATTCAAAATTTCATTAATAGAAGTTTGGGTATGTAATGATAATTGCTTCAATTTTGAGCTGTTTTTTACAGAGATTTTCCCTATTAGTAGATCAATTAATATGGATTTTGCAATATAGTTAGGGTTCCCTCCCAGAATAATATCAGTGCCTCGGCCTGCCATATTAGTTGCAATTGTAACAGAAGATTGACGACCAGCCTGAGCAATAATATCCGACTCTTTTTCAACATTTTCAGGCTTGGCGTTTAGTAAACTATGAGGAATTTTGTATTGTGTCAGTAATTTTGATAATAATTCTGATTTTTCTACACTAGTTGTTCCTACTAAAGTAGGACGACCAATACGATACATATCATAACATTCGTCAGCAATAGCTTCCCATTTACGATATTCATTGCTATATACTAAGTCCGGGAACTCTTTTCTCCTTAAAGGTCTATGAGTAGGTACACAGATCACTTCTAAATTATAAATCTTGTCTAACTCTGCTTCTTCTGTTTTAGCTGTTCCTGTCATACCTGATAATTTAGGATATAGCAAGAAGAAATTTTGGTATGTTATTGAAGCGTATGTTTGATTTTCTTGTTGTATCGGAACTTCTTCTTTAGCTTCAATAGCTTGATGAAGGCCATCGCTCCATCTACGGCCCGACATAATTCTACCAGTAAATTCATCTACTATAACCACTTGATGATCTCTAATAATATAATGAACATTCTTAATAAATAGTTCTTTCGCTTTTAGTGCATTCAGAATATATTGTACCCAAGGGTTTTCCAGATCATAAAGATTATCAATATTTAACTGATCTTCACAAAAAAGTGTTCCTTTATCAGTCAAAATAATATTTCTCGCTTTTTCGTCAACTTCATAATGTAGATCCTTAACTAGGGTGTTACTTAGTAAGTAAGTCTGTGAATATTTTTCTACAGGAGCTTCTGATGGGCCAGAAATAATTAGTGGAGTTCTTGCTTCATCAATTAATATGGAGTCAACTTCATCAATAATACAAAAAGCAAATTGAGTTTGAACAATTTCCGAAGTAGATAGTACCATATTGTCTTTTAGGTAGTCAAAACCCAATTCACTATTAGTTACATAAGTTATGTCACATTGGTATGCTAATTTTCTTGCTGTTTTTGCTAAATCTTGCTGAATAAGTCCAACTGACAAACCTAAAAATCTATGAATTTGGCCAACCCACTCAGAGTCTCTTCTAGCTAAGTAGTCATTGACTGTAACAATATGAACACCTTCTTCCATTAAAGCATTTAGATAGCCTGCCAATGTTGCAACTAAAGTTTTGCCTTCTCCTGTTTTCATTTCAGCAATTTTACCTTGATGTAGAATAATAGCCCCTATCATTTGTACATCAAATACTCGCAACCCTAAAACTCTACGGCCAGCTTCTCTAACCACAGAAAAAGCTTCGGGTAAAATGTCATCAAGACTGGCACCACTTTTTAGTTTAGCTTTAAACTCAACTGTCTTTAAAAGCAATGATTCATCTGAAAGATTTTCCATATCTTGTTCAAACGCATTGATTTTTTTTATAATTGATGAGTAGCTATTTATCTTTCTTTGGTTGGAATTACTAAATAACAAATTGAACATATTGTGATTCTCCCAATATACGTAGCTGGAATATAGATAAGAATTATGAGACTTTATTGAAAGTTTTCTAATATTGGAGAAAAAATTTCATAAATTATAGAAATAGGTTGTCCTTTATGGAACAAAGTATAGTATCGTCCCCAAAATGGGCCTGTTGACGCGAATATTAGCTCTAATTCTAATGAATAGCCTAAAAAGATTCCATGAATATCTCTATAAAAATCTAACTCCGATTGAATCAAAAAAGAACCTATTGCTTTACTTGGATCCTTATATACCTTTTCATATTCTGTAAGATTCCACCAAGAACTAGCAAATATTAAATTTTTTCTTTTATTAGTACCGATCCAAATTTTTCGGTTGACATAGGATGATGAATGAATGTTACTTTTAATATAAATACGTGTACAGATATGATTGATAACACTAGTTGAATAAGTGAGAATTTGAGAGTGTCTAGTAAATGAACCATCTCCTAGCAAAATAATTCTCCAAATTAGAGGAATATTTGAACTGGTGCTAATTTGGCTTATTGAAGTCCGATTAATATTCCACAAAGATACACAATTAAACGTCATTTATTAGATTATTTAGATTGAATTATAGAAATATTAGAGCTTCATTAAGGTCTGATCTAGATTTCTTGTCTCATATTTAGAGTTAATAATAAGAGATTTTCCGGTCATTTCTGAAGGTTTGTTTAAATCAAGGATATCAAGAATTGTTGGAGCGATATCCGCTAGAGAGCCATTCTGTCTAAATTGTACCTGTCCGCCATGACCAGATATTGTGTTTTGTTCTCCTTCAACTAAAATAAATGGTACTAAATTAGTCGTATGAGATGTACAAGGATTACCTTCTTCGGTAAACATACATTCTGCATTACCATGATCAGCGGTAATGATTAATGTTCCATTTGATTTACTAACTGTATCGAATAGTGAAGCAATACACTTATCCACAGTCTCTACCGAGCGTATTGTTTCTTTTAAATTGCCAGTGTGTCCTAGCATATCTGCATTAGCATAATTAATAACAATCAGAGAGTAGATGCCTTTATTAGTGGCACTTATACTTTTTTGTGTAACTAGTTCGGCAGACATATCAGGAGCAAGATCATAAGTAGCAACAGATGGGCTAGAGACTAATTCTCTGTCTTCTCCAGGAAAGGGTTCTTCTGCTCCTCCATTAAAAAAATAAGTTACATGAGCATATTTTTCTGTTTCTGATACTCGGAACTGTTTTAAACCGTATTGAGAGATTACTTCTCCGATAAAGTTGTTTAATGTATTTGGAGGGAAAGCGATTAAAGTATTCAAAGATGTATCATAGTTAGTAAATGTTACAACATGCAAGTTAGACAAAGAATTAGTTAAAAAACATTTAAAAGGCTTTTGAACAAAAGACTGAACGAGTTGTCTCATCCGATCTGGTCGAAAATTAAAGAATATAATGGCATCATTATTTTCAATAGAGCCAACGTTGATACGCGCAGGAGGGATAAATTCGTCTGATATGCCTTTATTATAGTAATGATCAATAAGATCATTATAATTTATAGGTTGATTTGAAATATCTAAATTTTCGCTAGTAAAAATATTGTATGCTGATTGCGTTCTAGACCAACGAAAGTCACGATCCATTGCATAATATCTACCACTAATTGTGCTAATTAAAGCAAAATTCTTATGCTGAATATAGTCTGCAACCACTTTAATGAAATATTTAGCAGAGTTAGAACTTGTATCTCTTCCATCTGTTATCAAATGAAGATACAGTTTCGAAACTTTTTTAGACTCGGCTAAATCTATAAGAGCTAATAAATGATTTATATGTGAATGAACTCCCCCATTAGAACAAAGTCCAATTAAATGCAGTGAGGTTTTATTTTGGATCACATGGTCGCAAGCAGCATTTAAATGTAAATTATTGAAAAAGCTTCTGTTAGCTATGGAATTACCGATCTTCACTAATTCTTGCTGAATTACTCGGCCACCACCAATTGTTGTGTGCCCAACTTCAGAATTCCCCATTTGTCCTTTAGGCAGCCCGACTTCTTCGCCAGAAGCAACTAAAAGAGTATTAGGGTAAGTTTCCAGTAAACTATTCATAGTAGGTGTCTTTGCGATTTTAATTGCATTACCTTGCAAGCTGTTACTATGGCCCCACCCATCGAGAATGGCTAACACAATAGGATGAACTATCTTTTTTTTAATCATCTCTAAAATAAGTATTATTTTATAATTGCAGAATCTTAAAAAATGATAACATTTTCTGAATCGTTATTGAAGTTTCATAATGTTTATTTTCAATAAAAAATAAAATAGACAATACCCAATTCGCCAGTAAATACCAGCAAATTGAGTATTGGGATTTTAAGAAACTAAACTATTAGAACGACATGATTATTAACTTAATGTGTTAATAGCATAATCTAAGTATACATTTGCTTCATTCCCTATTTGGCCTGACAAGCCATGGCTACCTTTAATATACTGTAAAGCTTCAACATACCAGCTTGGAGACAATTCAAAGCTACGGTTAATCTCTTCTAGTCCTGCAACTAAGTACTCATCCATTGGGCCTGTTGCACCTACAACTAGGCAATATGTAACCATGCGTAGGTAATAACCAATATCTCTTGCACATTTAGCTTTACCAATGGCGCTAGATGCATAAGTTGGACCAGGCATTTGAGTTGTATACGGGAATTTAGTGTATACAGATTGAGCTGCTCCTGTAATCAGTCTTTGAGCGTTATTAGTCAAGGAACGTGCTGCACCTAAACTAGCTGCTGCTCTTTGGTAACGGCCATTGATAGCTTGCAATTCTCCATTGCTTAAAAAACGACCTTGGCTATCAGCAGATGCAATTGCTTCAGTAATTGGAGTCTTCATAAAAGGAATACCTCAAAAAAAATTAAAAATGGTACTTAAAATACAAAAATAAAGTTGTCCACGATTAAACAACAGATACAGCAGCACGATCAAAGTAGCTGCCTAGTTCTGCTACAAGTGCACTACAATCTCCTTGAGGAGTACCAGTTAAATCATTAGCAAGTGCAACAGATGCTTCTTTCATTTTTTGGACTGCAACAGAGACAGAAGAACCAGGTGTTCCTAGAGCTTGATAAGTTTCTCTTAATCCGTTTAAGCATCTGTCATCTAATACACTAGAATCGCCTGCAATCATGGCATAGCTAACATATCTTAAAACAATTTCCATATCTCTTAGGCAGGCAGCCATACGTCTACTTGTATAAGCATTCCCACCAGGTTGAATTAACTGAGGTTGTTCGGCAAATAAAGCTCTTGCAGAATTCGTAACAATTGCGGAAGCATTAGAGTTAATCTTATTTACAACATCAAGACGTTTGTTTCCTTCTGCAACCATACTGGATAGTGCATCGAGTTGCGTATTACTTAGGAATTCTCCTCGTGCGTCTGCTTGAGCTACAACTTTTGCGAATGCATCTAGCATAAATTCTATCTCCTTAATTTAGATTCATAACTTTTTGTTTTAAGTTATCAATTCTAGTTAGTGTTTGAAATACCGAAATTCTAAAAGCTAGCAACTAGCTTTCAGATATTTCTTCTATAAATATATATACATTTTATTTAACACTTTTATTTTAAAAGATATTAAGATGTAACTTCTCTATACATTTAAATATTAATCGCTAATAATTTCCGGCTGAGTAATCTCATCTACCATTTCTAAAATAGCTCTAATAACAGGCTTAATCTGAGGATCATCAATAATATCTACGTCTTCATATTTTCTTCTTTTAGCTCTATTAGCAACTTGGACGGTTATTTTATACCGATTTGTTGTTGCTTCTAATAATTCTTCGGTTTTGTACGTTATATCGCTAGAATCTAGAGAGTTATGCTGATTCATAATTAAGCCTATAGAAAATATATAAATAGAATTACAAATTAATGTTACCAAGACATTTTAGATGATATAATAACACTTGTCTTTGTATAGATGATATATAATAAATAGTGATATACAATTTCAGTATAAATACAATCCAGAGAATAAATTCATAAGAGAAAAAATATACATCTTATTGAGCATGGCATTAATGCCAAGGAATATGTAGCCTCCAATTATTATTTAATAAAATTATTTATCTAGATTATTGAAAAAATATTATGTTTAATCAAAAAATTGTAGAACAAGCATCTAGACGACTTACTGGTAGCCTAACGAATTCTTCGAGTTTAGCCTCTATTGAAAAAGAAAGAGATGCTTGTGGTGTAGGTTTTATTGCAGATGTCAATAATATTGCAACCCACAAAATTGTTGTGCAAGCTTTAGAAGCTTTAACTTGTATGGAACATCGAGGAGCATGTAGCGCAGATCGAGATTCAGGAGACGGAGCTGGTATAACGACAGCAATTCCTTGGAACTTGTTTAAGAATAGTCTAAAGAATATAACAATTCAGCCAGACGAGAGTGTTGGAGTTGGAATGTTGTTTTTACCAGCAAATAAGTTAAAAGAATCGAAGCAAATTATTAAGACTGTTTTAAATGAAGAAGGACTAGAGATTGTAGGCTGGAGGTTAGTTCCTACAGTTGAAGAAGTACTTGGAAAACAAGCCTATATAAATAAGCCTCATGTTGAACAAATATTCTGTAGATCTACGCAATTATCTAAAGATGAATTAGAACAACGACTGTTTTTAGTGAGAAAGAAAATCGAAAGATACATTAGTATACAAGGTAAAGAGTGGGCTCATGAATTTTACATATGTTCATTATCATGTTACACAATTGTATACAAAGGCATGATGCGCTCTGCTGTTCTAGGGCAGTTTTATCAAGATTTATATCATTCAGAGTATACGAGTTCATTTGCTATATATCATCGTCGATTTAGCACAAACACGATGCCCAAGTGGCCTCTTGCCCAACCAATGCGATTTATTTCACATAATGGTGAAATTAATACTCTATTAGGGAATTTAAATTGGATGAAATCTAGAGAACCATTACTTCAAAGTTCAATATGGGGAGATAGAATTGATGAGTTAAAACCCATAACTAATAAAGATAATAGTGATTCAGCAAATTTAGATGCTGCTGTCGAATTACTCATTGCTTCTGGAAGAAGTGCAGAAGAAGCTTTAATGATTTTAGTTCCAGAAGCTTTTCAGAATCAGCCAGAATTTAATAAAAATACAGAAATTTCAGATTTTTACGAATATTACAGTGGTTTGCAGGAACCTTGGGATGGTCCAGCTTTAGTTGTATTTACTAATGGAAAAGTAATTGGCGCTACATTAGACAGAAACGGATTACGGCCTGCAAGATACGTTATTACCAGAGACAACCTTGTTATTGTCTCTTCTGAAAGCGGCGTTGTTCAAGTTGAGCCTGGTAATATTAGAGCGAAGGGACGTTTAGGTCCTGGACAGATGATATCTGTCGATATATTTTCACATAAAATATTAAATAATAAAGAAATCAAAACTTCTGTTGCCAAAAAGATCCCTTATGGGAATTTACTAAAAGAGTCTAGACAAATACTAGAACATCAGGAATTCTTCTCAGATCAACAAGTGGATGGTAAGAAGCTGATGCAGTTACAGACTGCTTTCGGTTATACTAATGAAGATGTTGAGCTTGTCATTGAACACATGGCTAGTCAAGGTAAAGAACCGACTTTTTGCATGGGAGATGATATTCCACTAGCAATACTTTCCGAGAAGTCTCATATTTTATATGATTATTTCAAACAAAGATTTGCGCAGGTAACAAATCCAGCGATTGATCCTCTCCGTGAGAGTTTAGTCATGTCTCTAGCAATTCAAATTGGGCACAAGAGTAATTTATTAGATAAACAACCTACTTTAGCGAAGCATATAAAGCTTGATTCTCCTGTTATTAATGAAGGAGAACTCAATGGGATTTTAGATTCTAAGCTATCTTGTATTCGTATTGATACTACTTTTCGAACAGAAAAAGGACCTACTAATTTCAAGGAACAAATCGAGCAATTATGTGAGAAAGCTAATCAAGCAATACTGGCTGGTAATAATATTTTAATTTTAAGTGACAAGAATGATAGTCTTAGCCCAGAGGCCGTTCCTATACCTCCTTTGCTAGCTGTTGGTGCAGTTCACCACCACTTAATTAATAAAGGATTAAGACAAGAAGCTTCTATCGTAGTAGAAACAGCACAATGCTGGAGTACACATCATTTTGCTTGTTTAATCGGCTATGGAGCTAGTGCTATTTGCCCGTATTTGGCATTCGAGACAGCTAGACACTGGTGGTCAAATCCAAAAACTAAAATGCTTATGTCTAAAGGCAGATTACCAGCTTGTAATATACAAGAGGCTCAAGCTAATTATAAAAAAGCTGTAGAAGCTGGTTTATTGAAGATACTCTCAAAAATGGGAATTTCATTACTCTCAAGCTATCATGGAGCACAAATTTTTGAAATTCTTGGACTAGGTTCAGAAGTAGTAAACTTCGCATTTAAGGGTACAACATCTCAAATTGGTGGCTTGAGCATGTCAGAGCTAGGCAAAGAGACTGTAAATATTCACTCTCAAGCTTTTTCTGAAATTAAAACTAAGAAACTAGCCAATTACGGATTTGTTCAGTATAGACCTGGGGGTGAATATCATATTAATAATCCAGAAATGTCAAAATCATTGCATCAAGCAGTGAGAGGTTACAATCCAGAATATTATAGTAATTATCAAAGTTTACTACAAAATAGACCACCAACAGCTCTAAGAGATTTATTAAAGTTACAGAGTAATAGAGCACCCATCTCTATTGAAGAGGTAGAAAGTATAGAAAATATTTTACACAAATTTTGTACTGGAGGCATGTCGCTGGGAGCTTTATCTAGAGAAACTCATGAAACTCTGGCTATTGCTATGAATCGCATTGGGGGGAAATCTAATTCAGGAGAAGGAGGAGAAGATCCTGTACGATTTAAAATATTAAATGATGTAGATGATTCTGGCAATTCACCCCTACTACCTCACTTGAAAGGCCTCAAAAATGGCGACACAGCGAGTTCCGCGATTAAGCAAATTGCTTCTGGTCGTTTCGGTGTAACACCAGAATACTTAATGAATGCTAGACAATTAGAAATAAAAATAGCACAAGGAGCAAAGCCTGGAGAAGGAGGACAGCTTCCAGGTAAAAAAATTAGTCCATATATTGCGACGCTGAGAAAATGCAAACCTGGGGTCCCTTTAATTTCTCCTCAGACCTTTCACAGTTAATCTTTGATTTGCACCAAATTAATCCTACTGCAAAGATTTCTGTTAAATTAGTTTCAGAAATTGGCATAGGTACGATTGCTGCTGGAGTAGCTAAAGGTAATGCCGATATTATTCAGATATCAGGCCATGATGGTGGAACTGGAGCTTCTCCTCTAAGCTCTATTAAACATGCTGGTTCACCTTGGGAGCTAGGCTTAACTGAAGTACATCAATTACTAGCAGACAATAACTTAAGAGAACGAGTAACTCTTAGAGTAGATGGAGGACTAAGAACGGGCTCTGATATAGTTTTAGCAGCTATTATGGGTGCTGAAGAATTTGGATTTGGTACAGTTGCAATGATAGCTACCGGATGTATCATGGCAAGGATTTGTCATACGAATAAGTGCCCAGTTGGAGTTGCGACGCAAAGAGAAGAATTACGTGCTCGATTTTCTGGTGTTCCAGAAGCTTTAGTTAACTTCTTTCTATTTATTGGCAATGAAGTTCGCGAGATTTTAGCTAACTTAGGTTATAAAAGTCTTGATGAAATTACAGGCCAAAATCATTTACTAATACAAAACACAGATGTTAATTTAACAAAAACTGATGGGCTTAAATTAGATTCTTTAATTAATATTAAGAATCACACCTGGACTAAGTTCAGTTCAGTTCACAGCAATGGACCAGTTATGGATGATGATATTTTAGCGATACCAGAGATCAGTAATGCCATTAAATTAGAAAGTGAAGTTGCTAAGCATTTTAAAATTGCGAATACAAATAGAACAGTTGGAACACGTTTATCAGGTGTCATTGCTCAAAAATATGGGAACGAAGGCTTTAAAGGACTTATTAAACTAAACTTTTATGGCTCTGCAGGACAAAGCTTTGGAGCGTTCTTAGCTTTAGGAGTCAATCTAAAACTTATGGGTGAAGCTAATGATTATGTTGGTAAAGGAATGAATGGCGGAAGTATTGTTATTGTTCCGCCTGCTGGCATTAATTATGAAGATAGTAATCAAGTGATTATAGGTAATACTTGTCTATATGGTGCAACGGGCGGATATTTGTTTGCTCAGGGGCAGGCTGGAGAGCGCTTTGCTGTAAGAAATTCTTTAGCTCAGAGCGTTATTGAAGGTGTTGGTGATCATGCCTGCGAATATATGACAGGAGGAGTTATTGTTGTTCTTGGTAAAGCTGGACGTAATGTTGGCGCTGGAATGACAGGAGGACTTGCTTATTTTCTAGACGAAGATGACAATTTTATTGAAAGAGTCAACTCTGAAATTGTAAAAGTTCAAAGAGTAATTACATCGGCTGGAGAGCAACAACTGAAAAATTTAATAGAAAATCATGCAGCTAAAACAGGAAGTATAAAAGCTCATACTATTTTAGAAAAATGGAATTTATATTTGCCTCAATTCTGGCAAGTAGTTCCACCTTCTGAGGCAAATATTGAAGAAACTAATCCTGCTTATTCAAGTAATATAATTGCTGCATACTAAGTATGAAAAAACAGTTTGTTTCAAAGTATTAATCTTTTATGCAAAATTTTGTATTCATAGCTATATTATATTAGCTACTACAGATATAACTAAATCCTATTTTACTAATCTACAAAATACCCTACCATTAAATCAAAATTGGAGTTTTACCCTTATGGCTCATAGTGTTAAAGTATACGATACCTGTATTGGTTGTACTCAGTGTGTTCGAGCATGCCCTTGTGATGTACTAGAAATGGTACCTTGGGATGGCTGTAAAGCTAAACAAATTGCATCTGCACCAAGAACTGAGGATTGCATAGGTTGTAAAAGATGCGAAACAGCATGTCCTACAGATTTTTTAAGCGTCAGAGTTTATCTTGGAGCTGAAACTACTCGCAGCATGGGTCTTGCTTACTAAATAGAACAATATCCTAAAACAATAAAATAATTCCAAAGATCACTTGTTTTCATAACAGTTCTTTGGAATTATTAACTATATTTAAATTAAGATTATTTATGACGATTTCTTCAAATATAGCATATGATTTTAATAAAAGAATGGGCCTTAAAGTGATAACTGGCTTAGACAATTTCAACATACAACAAGTTAGACAAATGACTAAGGCTGCAGAGATTGCTGGTGCTACTTATGTAGATATAGCAGCTGATACTGATATCATAAGTGAGTTACACTCTATTTGTAAAGTACCCATATGTGTATCAGATATTACGCCATCACAATTAATTAAATGTCAAAGAGCTGGTATACAGGTTTTGGAAATTGGAAACTATGATTGCTTTTACAAAAATGGGCGTCTATTTAGCCCTAAAGAAATTATAGACATTAGTAAAGAAATAAGAAATTTATTACCAACTACTACATTATGTGTTACTGTTCCTCACATTTTAGCAATTGAAGAGCAGATTACACTAGCACATAATCTCCAAAATATAGGTGTGGATATAATCCAAACAGAGGGGAAAAGTACAAGTTTTGCGAAACAAGGCGATTTATCTGGGGTAATGCAGAGATCATCTTCTACTGTTTCCTCTACATATGCAATATCTAAAGCAATAAATTTGCCTATTATTTCCGCGTCAGGAATATCTACGGTAACCAGTCCTATCTCTTTTATATATGGGGCATCATGTGTTGGTATAGGAACCAATATTAAACGACTACAGAATATTGCCTCAATGGTTATATATATACATGAAGTCAAAGCAGCAATATGTAGTAATCATAGTGGAGGAAAAAGTATACATCATTCTATTCGATCTTCAAAAATTAATAAGCAATTAATTGCATATTAATTAACAGAAATTATGTTGAAGATCAATTAAACATCCGTCTAAGTAATTTTTCTTAAATATATAATAGATATGAGTATATTGCAGAGTATATGAAAAGCCAGCATCAAAATATACGCAAAGAATTTCTAGGTGCCTGCTTTTTAGCATCTGTAACACTATTCTCTGTTAGTGGATGGCATATCATGAATAAAACTGACAAAAATAGAAGTTATCAAGCTTTTATCGAATTTGATAGTGCGTATGGAATTCAAGAAGGTACATCCGTTAGATTAAGAGGGCTACCTATTGGAAAAGTCGTTAGCATTAGTCAATCTTTGAGCAGTATTCTTACAAACATTGAAATCAAGTCTTCTAGAACAATTATTCCAAGAGCATCATTAATAGAGACTAATCAGACAGGACTATTAAACGATACAATTATTGATATTGTTCCATTAAAAAACTTGAACGAAGATGATTTTTCTGTCAAAGAAGGACCTCTATCTAGGAATTGTGATGATAGTCAAATTATATGTAATTCAAGCTATTTAAAAGGTGAAAGAGGCCTTAACTATGATGATTTAATAAGGGCTACTACCCGAATTTCACAAAGATTTGACGATCCGAAACTATTCTATGGTCTATATTACTTAATAGGGAACATACTTAAGTCATCTAGTAATTTAGTAGATTTTACAGAAAATATAGCGTATATTAGCTATTTCTTTAAGCTGCAATTAAAAGATTATACAGAACAATAAATAAATATCCTCGAATTTTTTATGATTACTAGTAATCGCAAACCACTAGTGCCTGATTTTATGAGACCTGTTGCTGAATTAGAAAGTCAAGTTGAAGAACTAAGACGACTAGCTCCTAAGAATGACAAGATTATAGAGAGGAAAATCACGCAATTTCAAAAGAAATTAGCTAAACTTCAAAAAGAAATCTTTGCTAGTTTAACGCCGCTACAAAGATTAAATTTGGTAAGACAATCTGAAAGACCTACAACTCTGGATTATATTCCAAATATTTTAGATGAATGGATTGAATTACACGGTGATAGAGGAGGGGCAGATGATCCAGCTTTAGTAGGCGGAATAGGAAAGATAAATGGACGCAGTATTGTATTTATTGGTCATCAGAGAGGTAGAGGCACAAAAGAAAATGTTGCAAGAAATTTTGGGATGCCAGCTCCTGGCGGCTATCGAAAGGCTTTGAGGTTGATGAAACATGCTGATCGATTTGGCATGCCTATTTTAACATTTATTGATACTCCTGGAGCTTGGGCTGGATTAAAAGCAGAGGAACTTGGACAAGGTGAAGCAATTGCTGTTAATTTACGAGATATGTTTTCTTTTCAAGTGCCTATTATTTGTACCATTATTGGGGAAGGTGGATCCGGTGGAGCTTTGGGCATTGGTATTGGAGACTGCATACTAATGCTAGAATATGCTGTCTATACAGTTGCGACTCCGGAAGCTTGTGCTGCAATTTTATGGAAAAATAGTAAAGAATCCCTAGCTGCTGCTGAAGCGTTAAAAATAACCTCTAGCGACTTGAAAGTAATGGGAATAGTAGATGAAATCTTAAAAGAACCACTAGGTGGAGCACAGGCTGATCCTCAGGCTACTTCTCGGTATTTAAAACAAGAATTAGTAACACAATTAGATCTTCTGTCCGCACTAGATAGTCACACTTTAAAAAATAGACGATATGAAAAATTCCGTAGGATGGGTGCTTTTTATGAAATTTGATAAGATAGTACTTTATTTTTAAAATAAAATTAAAGTACTATCTTAGTATATTTAGTAGCTTATGAGATTAAACCAACATTACTTAGTCCTAAAATTGAAGCTGCACCTATAACATGCCCAAGACTAGTTGTAGCCAATAACTCTGGAAGTCCAAATCCTTCTACACCTGAGACAGGAATTGAAGGTCCTAATCCTCTAACTTTAATAGCGTATCTTCCTGCAACAATAGCTAATAAATTACAAGTAATCATAACCATTGCCACCTGAGTAGACCAAGGAGATGTATGAGGAACAGCTGAGAACACAAATAAAATATTCATAAAAAATAAAAGTATTAAAGTAGTTGAATAATATAGAGTATTTGTGTTGTATTGTAGTCGTCTACAATACAGTATTCAACTTGAATATAACAAGATTTAACATATCTTAAATGAAATAAATGAGTTTTCATGGAGAGTAGAACTATGCAATCCAACCATAGCTATGAAGACCCTTACCTAAAAAATTAACCCCTAGATAACAAATCCAAACAACTAGAAAACCTACAGAAGCTAAAATGGCTGGCTTTTTTCCTTGCCAAGATTTAGTTATTCTTGAATGCAAGTATGCCGCAAAGATTAACCATGTGATTAATGCCCAAGTTTCTTTTGGGTCCCAACTCCAATAAGATCCCCATGCTTCATTAGCCCAAACAGCACCAGCAATTATTCCTATTGTCAATAAAGGAAAACCTAATCCAATAATTCTATAGCTCAAATTATCAATACTTTCCAATAAGTTCATTCTTGTACTATTGGTTAGTATATTAGATTGATCTTGTACTATACCTGATTGATTAGAAAATACTAAAGAGGGGGTTTGGTCTATTGGTTTTATTCGGTATGCGCCTGTGCCGACGGAACTTCCTTTAAGATTAACATCTTTGCCTCTTGTAATAATTAGGAATAAGATAGATAATAGTGAACCTAAAATCAAAATAGAATAACTAATCATCATTATGCTCACATGCATCATCAACCAGTTCGATTTTAGAGCTGGTACTAATGGTGAGGCTTTTTGCATTTCTACTGGAAGTGCTAAACTGGCAAATGCTGTCACAAACATGGCTACTGGAATTGTAATAGCACCAATAAGCCTGCTTTTTGTTTTGCTTTCTATAAATAAATGAATAAACGTTAATCCCCAAGCTAAGAATAAGAGAGATTCATATAAATTACTTAAAGGAAAATATCCATGAGCAAACCATCTAGAAGAAAGTGTCAAAGCTAGTGCAATATTAACAAACAATGTAATTAAAGTTGCTAATTTATTTAAGCCGGAAATTCCAGGGAAAGCCAAGCTAAACCAGTAAACTAGCATAGCAGTCAGCAAGCCACCGAATGCAAAATTCACAAAAGAATTTTGCATCATTTCTAAATTCATTTTCAACTCCCATACTTATTTTAAATGGTAAAAGTAAGTATACAACTATATTTAAAATGGATATCAATATAAGTAAAAAAAGCAAGCAATTGTAATTGCTTGCTTTTTTTATACTAAGATTAATTAGTATATTAGCATAGGGAGTTGATGATGTAGTCTAAGTTAGCTGCATATTCAACACCTGCTTGAGCAGACATATCGCGTGGAACACACAGTCTGTCACGAGCAAATGCAAAGGATGCTACATAAGCAGAAGTTGGAAGGTTTAAAGTACGATAAACTTCACGAGCACCTGCAATGCCCCATTCGTCTACTGGACCAGTACCACCAACAACTAGGCAATAGTTTACTAGACGCATGTAATGGTCTACATCTCTATAGCATTTGTTTACTTTTTCTTGGCTGTCACCAGCTTCACCTGGATTTTTCAGATAAGAATATTTAGCAAAACAAGCATCGCCTGCCTCTTTCACAACTGCTTCATGATTGCTAGCTAGTTTTTCTGCTGCTTCTAATCTAGCTGCTGCACGCTGAATGTTGCCTTGAACGGATTCAAGATCGGAACTGGACGGGAAACGACCAGCAGCATCTGCTGCACTAATCGTAGTAGTAATAACTGATTTCATGTTTTTCTCCTAAAGGGATTAAGTACTTATGTAAAATACTTTTAAAACTTACAGATTGGAATTATTCCAAGCTCTTAGCTAATAGCTGCAGCTACTCTATCGCAATAACTAGCTACTTCAGAAGCTAGAGCGGAACAATCACCATCTGCTGTTGCCATTTTGCGTTGAGAAGCAGTATTTGTGATGAATGCAACTGCAGAAGCTTTCATGATGCTAACAGCTCTAACAGAGGAGTTAGTAGGTACACCTAAAGCGATGTAAGTTTCTTTTAGGCCATTAAGACAACGATCTTCAAGTACAGAAGGATCTCCTGCAAGAAGAGCGTAAGAAACGTAACGTAAAATAATTTCACCATCACGTAGACAAGCAGCCATACGACGATTAGTGTAGCAGTTTCCACCAGGTGCAATTAGACCAGGATTTTCACAAATCATACCGGAAACAGCATCAGAAACGATGCAGCTAGCGTTAGAAACAATAGCGTTAACAGAATCTAAACGTTTGTTACCATCTGCAATGAATTTTTTTAGAGCTTGCAGATCGCTACCACCTACATAAGCAGCTTTAGCGTCGGAATTTACTACAACTCTGGAAAATGCGTCAAGCATTGAACTCTCCCTATTATAATGAAGGACTTCACTGTTTCAGCTGCTAATTTAATTAGCAAGCCGATGTATTAGTATCGAAAGTACAATATAAAATATATTCAAAGATAAATAGCTAACAAAGTAATAATCTGTAATATTTACTGTCGAAAGTGAGAGTTTTTTACTACATATTTAATAATATTATCTTTTAGCATCATAGTTTTTAAGGTTTCCACAAGAAGATTTTGAGCTTGCTGGAGATTTAATGGTTCGATTTTTTGCTTGTATAATATTAGTTGAAACTCTTGTTCAAGACTTAATTGATTCGAAATATCCATAATTTATAGAATTTTTATAACTCATTTAAAAATTTATGTCGTATAAAAATCAATATTTACAAGTACCACAATACTATCGAAATACTAAAAATTATAGAACATAAAAATTCTTTTTTTGTTACGAAGTACATTTTCGTAGTATACTTTTTTTTGCATAGTTACACAAAATTATCAATTGTGGACTAGTCTATACCCCTAATAAAGTACGTTTTATAGAAAACTTAATTTTAAAGTAGTCTTGTGAAGACGTACTAGTATATCCTATAAGTATTGTACCTTGTACAACGTAAAGACGTAATTCTGGAGACTGAAGATGTCTATTCCATTACTCAACTATTCACTATCTACACAAAACCAACGCGTAGATGGCTATGAGGTATCACCTGGCGAAGAACAACCAAGAGCTTATAATACAGATAATCTACCTAGTTCAGTAGAAATGGATGAAGTGATTTGGGCTGCTTATCGTCAAATTTTTAGTGAACATCAAATTTTAAGCAGTACATCTGCTCCATATTTAGAATCACAATTAAGATTTAATCAAATTAGAATTAAAGATTTTATTAAAGGATTAGTTTTATCAGAATCATTTCGAAAGTTGAACTATGATGTTAATAATAACTATAGATTTGTTGAGATCTGTGTTCAAAGAATATTAGGCCGAGATGTTTACAATGAAAGAGAAAAACTAGCTTGGTCTGTTGTAATTGCTTCTAAAGGTTTAGAAAGCTTTATAAATATGCTTCTTGAAAGTGATGAATATGAAGAAAACTTTGGAGATTCCATTGTTCCTTATCAAAGACGAAGAATCATTGCTCAGAGAAGTAAAGGAGAAATGCCTTTTAATTTGAAAACGCCAAGATACGGGGCTGACTTTAAAGAAAAATTTGGCATGCCTCAATTTATTTGGCAAGGGCCTGTTCGTCAATTTAGACCTCAAGAACAACGACCAAAAGCTGGAGATCCAGCTCTCTTCTTAGGCATGGTTAACGATCTTGCGACTGTCTAAATAAACAATAATTAATCAGATATAAGTAAAGCACAATTAATATAAATTAGCTTTATTTGTATCTTTTAGTTATAATAATTCAATTATTATAAAGATTATGGTATAGTAATTTTGTATTGCTATAATCCTCAGTAGCTCAGTGGTAGAGCAATCGGCTGTTAACCGATTGGTCGTAGGTTCAAGTCCTACCTGGGGAGTTCAAATTTCCATGTTTTTTTATATTATATTATACAAGATGAATCTAGATATTCTTATATATAAGAGCCAACATATAGTTAATGGTCTGGCAGTCTATCAATTAAGTCATTTAAATATAACAAGCTTTAGTTTTATTTTCCTATCTGGATTATTTACTAGCTTAAGTCCTTGTTTGGTTTCAATACTACCTGTTTGTATTTTATATATTACTGAAGAGAATCAGGAGTTAGATCAAATCAGTAAAATTAAAAATTTATTTTTCTTTTGTTCTGGTACAATTTCTAGTTTTATAACTTTAGCTACAATAGCAACATTAATCACTAAGACCTATTCCAAATTTTTCAATGGAATACCAATTATTTCAGCATTAATTATTGTATATATGGGTCTTAGCCTATTAAACATAGTGCCTTTTAGTACTGCTAAATTCAAAACAAAAAGTGGCAATACTAACCAAAATATTAAGATGTACTTAGGAGGCGTAGGTATTGGCCTTGCACTTTCTTCATGTAGCACACCAATTTTCATTACATTATTAGTTTGGATTAGTTCTAGCCAAAAGGTATTATTAGGACTAATATTTATTATTATTTATAGTACAGGGTATATTTCTCCTATTATCGTTGGTAGTATATTTTCTTCTGAATTTTTAAAAATTAAATCAAACCGTTTTTGGAATAATTTGTGGACTCCTTTTAGTGGAACAATATTAATTGGAGCTGGTACTTTTTCTTTATTTTCTAGTCTGTTGCATTAAAAATCTGTAATTTGTTATCTTGTTGAACGTTTACTAGATTCACACTAATTAATCAAAAAAGAAGTAAGGCATTAAAGTACAAAGTTAATCTTACAATAACAAATTTTTATTACAATCAAGATTAAAACAGTCCACCTTATTTAGCTAAAAGCTACAAAGTATATAACTATAATATTCTTAATCTTTACATCTATTACAATGAAAATTAATTTACGGTTCAGAAAAAAAGATATTCGATGGCACATCTTGAAACTGTTGAGTAATTTGCAATTTTCTATAATACTATTATTAGCTATTGCTTGTTTTAGTATTATTGGAACTATTATTGAGCAGAATAAAGATATTGATTTTTACAGAACAAATTACACTTTTACGAAGAGCTACTTTAATGTTATCAACTGGAGAACTATAGAATTATTAGGTTTAAGTCATATTTATACAACATGGTGGTTTTTAACTCTTCTTTTTATTTTTAGTCTAAGTTTATTTATTTGTAGCTTATCAAGACAAGTACCTTCTTTGCAAAATGCAAGACGATGGTATTTCTACAAGAACCCCAATCAATTTAATAAATTTACTGGTAGTAAACAAATTAACGAGACTCAGATAGATTTAGTAGCATCATGTCTTCAAAATTATAATTATCATATTTTTCAACAAGGTAAATCTATTTATGGCTATAAGGGCTTATTAGGCAGATTAGCTCCTATTTTTGTACATGCAAGTATTATTTTACTTCTTACTGGTTCTGTGTTAGGTTTAGTAAGTGGTTTCAGTGCTCAAGAAATGGTTCCATCTGGAGAACTATTTCGTTTGCAGAATATTATCGAATCAGGTAGATTTAGCTATGTTCCTCAAGAATTTTCTGCTAGAGTTAACGATTTCGCCATTGAGTATAATAAAGATCAATCTATTAGCCAATTTTTTTCCACTATATCTATATTAAACACAGATGGAAAAGAATTAAAGCGATCTACAATATACGTAAACTCGCCTTTGCAATTTAAAGGCTTAACAATTTATCAAACAGACTGGGATATTATTGCAATTAGAATTAAAATTAATAATAAGAATATTGTACAAATTCCACTAAAAGAAATTCTTCTACCTAACAATAATAAAGTATGGATTGGCTTAATTTATCAAGATACAGATAATCGTATCTCAATTGTTTTACAGAACTTGCAAAAACAAGCGACATTATATAATAAACATGGCGATAGAATCATGTCGGTCAATCTAAATGAGAGCTATCTAATTAATGGTAGTAATATTACTCTCTTGAATGTTATATCTAGTACAGGCTTACAAATTAAAAGTGATCCTGGCATACCAATTGTATATACTAGCTTCTTTTTTCTTATAACCAGCGTAAGTATAAGTTACATTTCTTACTCTCAGATATGGGTTATAGAACAAAAACAACGTTTTTACATTGGAGGAGTTACGAATAGAGCTCAATTAGCGTTTGAAGAAGAGTTATTTAGAATATCTAAATTGAGCTGCAGTATATAAAAATCATTTTAAAGTCTAATTGGGATTGATGAGGGCTTTGCTTTGGACCTATTTTAGGTTTGTTTATCAGATCTGTATCAACACTTCCTTGTTGCTGGCAATAATTAACTACCCAACTTGCTGTTCGCTAAACAGAATTTTCTCTATTGAGTATTGGGCGATGATCTCTAGCATGAAGATTCTAAATAACTATCTCTTTCAAGTATTTTGAATAAGGAGAAAGAAATTGACAAACGCTCATTTTCAGTAATATTTTCATTAGAAGTTACTTAGGGTTTAGCATTCAGATTGTCTACTTTTTAAGAGGTTTTTCTTTCAGAGTTGACTGAAAAAAGCAGATCCTTCCATCTTTTGCTCGGATTTTATTGATTTAACAGCTTCAGATATTTGATTATCAAACTCTTGAAGATTTAAATTCTTAAGAAAGCCATTTTTATACAGACTGTATGAAGCCAAAAATTCAGAAAGATTATCTTTATCTTAAACAATTTTTTGGACTGCAAAATAGTTTTTTTCATGAATCTTAACCGTAAGCACTCGGAAGCCAAGAGATCTCTCTTTTTTCCTCAAAGCAGCCATTCTCTCTCTTTTTTTTTGCTTAATTAACTGATGCTTACTTTCGGCTTGAGCATCAGTCAAGGTTTTTATTATAGTAACATCTTTTACTTTATTTTTCATGATAAACTTCAAAAGTCAATTTGGGCACACCTTTATTATACTTCAAAGAAAATTAAATACACATATTAAGATATGATCGCAATTCAACAGTCCTTGCATATGCTTATTTAAATCTGAGATCATTTTCTCAAGTTATAACTAATCGTTACAATTATAAGATTCAATTAAGATATTGACAAAGATAGCCTAGGTTAGAGATCTAGATCGACTACTTCGACCAGATGGCAACCTACCTGGCGATTCAGATTCGTTTTTAGGCGAAGGAGTTTCAATCGATGGCAGCTTAGTAGATCGAATCCTTCTAAATATTATAGAGTTCTGCCCCAAAGAAGTATTTTCATCAACTGTGGTTGAGCTGTGGTATTCATCGTAATAGCTACTATTGTCATGCTCTACTAGGCGCTAGTGGAGTCGTAGATATAAGCTTAGAAAGCAATAACTTACTATGTCTTAAAAGATTCTTTAAAAAGAAATCAACTTTGGCAAACTGCTTAGCAGTATTTATTACGTCATCATATTCATTTATCTGCGAAGAAAATGCTTTTAGCGCAGTATTACACATCTAAACGAACCTGCGTAAATCTTCAGGTATCATATTGTCTCGCTTTATATGATCTATCCGGTACCCTTTATTGAAACGAATGAGAGAATTGATAATACATAAAAGTGACATTAGCTGCAGAGGCAAGTCCACTTTTTGCTATGGCAGTACAACTAGTTTTAGCTGAGCTCAATCTTTCTTCAAAATTCTTGGCAATCATTGACATATAAACTTTCACAATGTTAACACTGGATAAAGTAAGATCTACTAATCTTTCTTTAGAATCAGGAGGAAGTATTAGAAAAAATTAAACTTGGAGCTAGGTGTATAAATCAATACTTACTAGTTGTAGTAGAAAGTAACTCGACAAGTGATTAAAGAAATATAGTATAATCTGGAGCTATCAGATTGTTACAAGAAAGGTCTTTCATTATTTGTTTCAAACCAAACTGAAAAAAATACTTGCAAGGCTTGATCTTTAAACACATGTGACAAAAGAAGAATTCTAACATGATTAGAATCTTAAGAGAAATATTGATCAAGATTAAGAAGTGCAAAATTCACATCAGCGTCTTTTAAGATTTTGATAGCTAAAGAATTCAGTCCGACCTGAATTCTTCTGAACTTCTACCCACGAGCAAGAGAAGACAATGCCATTTGGAAAGACAAAAAATTACAACTTCCAGTTAGTGCTTTTTCATTTTGTAGACAAGATTGCTTGTAAGCTATATAAACTTTTCCTAACTTTTCTAATGATTTGATGGTTACTAAATTATATTTTGATTTAGGAGCCCTACTTATAAGTCAGCAAAGAGCACCGTAATCAAGATCAAAATAATAATAAATTAGGTTATCCTTAAGAATATCAAGATGAGTTAAGCTAGCAATCTCACTCAATACGCAGTACAAATCCAGCTCTTAATTCCTAAATCAGAAAGCGCATCTGCTCCAACACAATTAATATCTAAATTCATTATCAATGTTTAGATTGACTCGTTTAGTTTTACAAGTACTATTTTAGGAAAAATTCTTGATGTAAATGAACTTAGACTAAAGATACTGAGATCTTTAGATATTTTTATAATTAGAGTAATTACTATCTAAAAAATTTTTTAGGAGCTGCTGGCCATCAACTGTCCATAGACTCTCTGGATGGAATTGTATACCTCTTAACATTGTGTGTTTTTTATGACGACAGGCCATAACAAGATTATTCTCTGTCCAAGCTGTTACATCTAAATCATGAGGGAAATTTAAATTATCAATGATAAGACTGTGGTACCTAGTTGCGGTAAAAGGATTGGGTAATTTTTTGAATAGATCGTCAGAATTATGATATATTTGTGAGGTTTTTCCATGCATAATTTGAGGAACTTTAATTATGCTACCTCCATTTATATAACCAATGGTTTGATGACCTAAACAAACACCTAGTATAGGTATAGAGGCAGCAAGTATAGAAATTACATCTAAAGAAATACCTGAGTCGCTTGGCTTGCCCGGTCCTGGAGATATTATTATTTTTTCAGGATTAATTGTTTTTATTTTCATGATGTCAATTTCGTCATTGCGACAAACTAAAACATCATAACCTAACTCACCAACACATTGTGCCAAATTATATGTAAAGCTATCATAGTTATCAATTATTAAAATCAAATCTTTTCCCCCTGAAACATTATATATTTATTATTTAGATATGCCTAATACTGGAGAACTAGGCTCTGCCATTTCATTAATAGGCATTCTACCAGCTATGTAAGTCAATCTACCTGATTGTACTGCAAGACTCATAGCGCGAGCCATCTGTGGAGAATTATGTGCACGCGCTATAGCAGTATTAACTAATACTCCTGAAGCTCCAAGCTCCATTACTTTGGCTGCTTCACTAGGAGTACCAATTCCAGCATCTATAATAACAGGTATTTTCGCATTATCTATGATAATTTTAAGATTAAGTAAATTTTTCAATCCTTGCCCTGAACCAATTGGAGATGCTAATGGCATAACTGTAGCACAACCGATATTCTCGAGTTGTTTTGCTAATACGGGATCAGCACCAATATACGGCATAACGACGAAACCTTTTTTAACTAAGTATTCTGCAGCTTTCAATGTTCCGACTGGATCTGGGAATAAATACCGAGAATCTGGAATAACTTCTAACTTAATAAAATTATTGTTAACTTGGCCTAATTTTTTCACAATTTCTCTTCCCAGAGAAGCTATACGAACTGCTTCTTCTGCGTTTTCACAACCTGCTGTATTGGGTAAAATCCATAACTTAGACCAGTCTAGACCGTCAATAAGATTACTTCGGCCCAAGTTTTTAGTATTTTGAGCTCTCCGAATAGCAACTGTGACTATATTCGCTCCGCTATTGTTTATACTATTAGTTGCATCCTTCAAGTTTTTATACTTACCGGTTCCTACCATCAGTCTAGAAGTAAAACTTTTCTCTCCAATTTTCAGGTTATCTACTACTTCATCTATAAAATGAGGTACACTAAGTGATTGTTTCATTATTATTAATCCTATATACTTTTAATAAAAACTATTTTAAGATTGAGTAAGTTTTTTATTAGAATACAGCAATTAAAGCTTATTACATTAGCCAGAACTTAATATTATAAAAAAATACACTTTTAATCTATAAGAGGAAACACTTATTAAAATAATTTTATAGATAACAAAATTTAATAAGGTTGGTACTCATTAAAAATTTTCATGATCAGACTATTTACACTTGGAATAATCACTATAGTTCTTATAGTGATTTTTGGACTAGCTCTGCAGCGAGCATATAAATATATTACATTAAATAAAAATATTAATACTACTGAAAGTAAGACTCGGCTCAGTATTCGCTTAATATCAATTATTCCTTACTATTTACCTTTGTTTGAAGGGCTTCAAAACTTTGGTCAGTATGTTCTACCTGATTATCCAGTAGCAGCAATACCTTTATATAAAAAAATATTATTGCCAATGCTAATTTTTTACATGAATCATGCAATTTTAGGATTAGTAACTTTTTTCGCACTGTACTATGTGCTAGTGAGAAATAAAAGTCCTATACCTGTACATCAACTAGTTCGGTTTAATTCAATGCAATCCATATTGCTATTTTTAGTCGGTTCTTTATTCGGAGCTATTTTTAGGGCGTTTCCTATAGAATTTAGAATTAGTTTTGTTGGCTTAATGGTTTGCAATATGATGTTTTGGTTCGTTTTATCTACTATTACATATTCAGTAGTAAAAGCAATTCAAGGAAAATATTCAAACATCCCTGTGATATCGGAAGCTGTAAGAATTCAGATTAGTGGTTATAGTACATAAATAATAACATAAAAATTAAGGAGAAAAAATGTTACAGACAGAGAGCAGCCAAGATATTCAGCTAAATGGTTATGAGACTGTTTATATCTTAAAATCAGATTTAAACGAGGATGCAACATTATCACTTATAAATGAATATAAAAGCATGTTAACTAATGGTGGTGCTAAAAACATAATGTTGCAACATAGAGGCAGAAGACATCTTAGCTATCCTATTAATGACTATCGAGATGGTATTTATGTACAAGTTAATTACGAAGGTAACGGGAAATTAGTTCAATCTTTTGAGAAATCATTAAGGTTTGACGACAATATTATTAGATATTTGACAAATAAGCAAAGAAAAAACAACCAAAATAATTAAAATAACTAATGTCTTACTTCTATATTTGTAAAAGTAAGACATTAGTTGTTTACAATAAATAGCTTTGGCGCTGAGCTACTTTTCCGAAGGGCTCCCCCTTCAGTATTATCGCCGCTACAGCGTTTAACAACCGAGTTCGAGATGGATCGATGTGGTTCCACTGTGCTATGGGCACCAAAGCGTAAACCTGAAGTTTATTTCAATAATACAACAAATATTAGTCAAGTCCTCGGTCTGTTAGTATATCTCAGCTTAATACATTACTGCACTTACACTTAATACCTATATAACGGCTAGTCTTGCCGTGACCTTACTCGTTTAAAACGATGAGAGTACTCATCTTGAGGTTGGCTTCCCACTTAGATGCTTTCAGCGGTTATCCTTTCCGTACTTAGCTACCCAGCGTTTACCGTTGGCACGATAACTGGTACACCAGAGGTGCGTCTCTCCCGGTCCTCTCGTACTAAGGAGAAATCCTCTCAATACTCTAACGCCTACACCGGATATGGACCGAACTGTCTCACGACGTTCTGAACCCAGCTCGCGTACCGCTTTCATGGGCGAACAGCCCAACCCTTGGGACGTACTACCGCCCCAGGATGCGATGAGCCGACATCGAGGTGCCAAACCTCCCCGTCGATGTGAACTCTTGGGGGAGATCAGCCTGTTATCCCTAGAGTAACTTTTATCCGTTGAGCGACGGCCCTTCCACTCGGTACCGCCGGATCACTAAGGCCGACTTTCGTCTCTGTTCGACTTGTAGGTCTCACAGTCAAGCTCTCTTATGCCTTTACACTCTACGACTGATTTCCGACCAGCCTGAGAGAACCTTTGCACGCCTCCGTTACTTTTTAGGAGGCGACCGCCCCAGTCAAACTGCCTACCTGGAACTGTTCCTTGGCCGGATAACGGCTTTCAAGGTTAGAATTCTAGCTTTTCCAGAGTGGTATCTCACCATTGGCTCAAATAATCCCGCAAGATTATTTTCTTAGCCTCCCACCTATCCTGCGCAAGAAAAGCCCGAACCCAATTCCAAGCTACAGTAAAGCTTCATAGGGTCTTTCTGTCCAGGTGCAGGTAGTCCGCATCTTCACAGACAAGTCTATTTCGCCGAGTCTCTCTCCGAGACAGTGCCCAAATCGTTACGCCTTTCGTGCGGGTCGGAACTTACCCGACAAGGAATTTCGCTACCTTAGGACCGTTATAGTTACGGCCGCCGTTCACCGGGGCTTCAGTTGCTAGCTTTGCTATGAGCTAACCAGCTTCCTTAACCTTCCGGCACTGGGCAGGCGTCAGCCCCCATACATTGTCTTGCGACTTAGCGGAGACCTGTGTTTTTGATAAACAGTCGCTTGGGCCTGGTTATTGCAACCCTTTTGAAGGGTACCCCTTCTCCCGAAGTTACGGGGCTATTTTGCCGAGTTCCTTAGAGAGAGTTATCTCGCGCCCCTTAGTATACTCTACCTACCTACCTGTGTCGGTTTAGGGTACAGGCATTTATTATTTAA